CATGTACGAATCCGATATCGACATAGATTCAAGACATTTTCTTGAATCATGTGATGAGGGGATTCGTACCTTGAATCGAATTCTTAGAAAAAAGAAAACTCATTTTTGGAATTTTCTGGCTTAGTGTGAGATAATGATAGGCATATTTCATCTGAACGATAAACGGAGCAATGAATAAAAAAAGAAATGGGGGTTTACCCTTTTTCAGATCGGGCCAATCATTGACTGAACTGAAGGAACCCTATACTTCTTTTCGTTATAGTTATATAGAATAATATGGGATGCTTCACTTTATGAATGAAGCACCAAATCAAACAAAAAAATCGATCGAATCATAACATAGAAAATAGGAAAGACTCTTTGGATTTAGCCATACCATTAGATCATATTGACAATTCCAAAAAACTAATGATACTATCATCATAGTATGATGAGGGTCGGGCAGATATGCCCCCATCGTCTAGTGGTTCAGGACATCTCTCTTTCAAGGAGGCAGCGGGGATTCGACTTCCCCTGGGGGTAGGGTACTACGAAAGGAAGTTGATCATGGATTATCAAGATTATCAATAAGCCTAGAATTAATTATTCCTGGGTCGATGCCCGAGCGGTTAATGGGGGCGGACTGTAAATTCGTTGGCGATATGTCTACGCTGGTTCAAATCCAGCTCGGCCCAAAAATTAGCCCCTCCATGAGTATGATATAATTAATTTGTCCTACAAAAACAGAAATGCCTAATCTAATCCATATAAATAAAGAGAAAAGTCAATTTTTTGCTCTATCCATATTTTATTTTTCTCATCCGTTCTGATCTTTCTAACGATCTATATTCATGATTCTTAAATCTTAAATAAAGTATCAAGAAAGGAAAAAGGGTCTTTTTTTCTCATTGAAACCTTTTTTTACAATAAAAAAAAGAACCACAGGCCGGCTTACTAGTAATTCGTATCACTCTCACTAAAGCATATATTTATGTGGATATCAATATATCATTCGTGTATCTCTTATAACATGACGAGTAGAATATTCTTATGAAACCATAAGAATATGTATGCCATACACCTTGCTGGGATTGTAGTTCAATTGGTCAGAGCACCGCCCTGTCAAGGCGGAAGCTGCGGGTTCGAGCCCCGTCAGTCCCGAACTAGGATATAGGACCCAATGTATTTTTCATTCAATTCATCTCTCTATTTTCTGCTCTTCGTTTATTGTACGATACACAATAAACTTTATATAATTACCTCGACAGAGTACTACTTTTCGGGTTAAATCACCCCTTTTCGATTCGAATTCCGGCTTTGTTTGTGTTAGCCTCAATTATTAATTAATACTAATTGGTTGGAAGCAACCTATCTCATTCTCATTCAAATTGCATACTGAATTTGTGATGTATACGTTCTAATCCCAATCCAAGAAGAGTATACTAATTAAATAAAAAGAAAAGGCCAACCAAGCAACCCCCCCCCCCTTGTTTTTATTAGTAAATTGGTTGGAATATTCGATTTTTTATACTTAATCTGTCCTTTTTTCCATCTCACTTCTACTGTTTGTTTGGATTGGATCTGTGTATGACCCATAGTGGTTATATGATACCTCATAACTGTATGTATTATATGTATACTATTGTATGTATAAGTAGTAGAATTGTATAAGGAAGATAATAGGTTATAGAAAAAAAGTGAAAGTCCAATGATAATGATAGGATTTATGATTCAATCAAAAATACCATTTTTGATTTCTATTTAGTATGGATAAAGGATTTGACTATGTTATACTATTCAATTCTCGACAAGGAATCCATTTGATAAATCAGATATTGTTATTCATAATATTAATCTGATTCAGTATCATCAGGATGCAATTCATCCTATTGAATTTACAGGAGTCAAATTTATCATCTCTATGGGATTAGATCCCGAGTTATTGCGAAACAAAAAACAAAAAGAAGATTATGGAAGTAAATATTCTTGCACTTATTGCTACTGCACTGTTCATTTTAGTTCCTACTGCTTTTTTACTTATCATATACGTAAAAACAGTCAGCCAAAATAATTAATTTGAATGAAACTTGAATTAGTAGTTCTTTGAATTAGTAGTTCTTATCAATGATTGAAGAAATGAAAGAAAGAGATTAAAACTTTCAGTATTAAATGAAATGCTCGGGCTGGAATCAGAAATAGAAGTATCTGAGATAGTGTGGTAGAAAGAACTATATATATGGTTCTTTCTACCACACTATCTTAGTATTATAGAATGTTTCTAAAGTTGTATTGTCTACGAATAGAGTCTTCATTTCGTATAGATCAATTTAATATATATATGTACATATATTAGATGTACCTCGAAATAGTATTCTCGTTTTTTTTTAGGCTTCACAAAAGAAAATGATCACAATATTGATACAATTGAATTATTCAATCGATTACTCAATTAGTACCCTATAACCCTAGAGTCCACTCCTTCCCCATACTACAAGTGAAAGAGAAAATGTAAAGACTACCATTAAGGCAGCCCAAGCGAGACTTACTATATCCATGTGAATTATGTCCCCTATCTCTATGAAGGAATTGTTCCATTATTGATTAATAATCATAGTGGAATCAATGGCGCAGAGTCAAAATGGAATTCTGACTTAAGGATATTGATCAACCAAACTAATTCAATGAATACACTTGTAAAAGGTTCCTATATTTATATTATTCCTTAATTATTATATTTCTGGTAGAATCAGTAAACATTAAGTAAAAATACACAGACCTTTTCTTTGGAAATATCAAAGGAATGCTCCTAATGGAGCAGGTAAGAATAAAGAATAGTAAAATCTGTTGTTTTGGTACCCTTCTTTCATATGCAAAAACATCAAAAATATACCATCAAGATAGATAACTTTCTATCAGATATCTATTTGGACTCTATAAGAGCAGACAGACCATCCTGATTGCATTGCATGTCTGAGCACTCAGAGACTCTCGTGAGTCTGGATACTAAAGTATCTTCGCACCTTTCCACAATTCCGAAATGGAGTTCCCTTCATCCTATCCAATCTAATTTCATATTTAATATCAGACGGATTAACTAGACACTACCTTACTGAACTGAGGGTACTATAAGATAATATAGTATAAGATAATTAGTATAAGATAATTAGGAGATCCTTATAGTCTTTTGTATAATCTCTTCTTTAATCCTAGGAAAAAAAAGAGGATCCTTTAGGAATAGGATTGGATACCGAGATTTCCGACCTCTGGATTTCGCAGTTCTGAATCCCAGAATCGACACTCTCACTATTTCTTTGATTCAATTTCAAAATAAATGGTCCGAACTAATCATTAATAAATAATCAAATAAATAATAAGGGAGGGTTGTTTCATCCATATTTGCACCCTACCGGTTTGGGCCACATCCACCCAGAACCTGTGGATTCTAAAAAAAGTATTGACACGTCTGCTTGGCTTAGTTCTTAATCTTTTGTTGATTAGGCGACACCCGGATTTGAACCGGGGATAAAGGATTTGCAGTCCCCCGCCTTACCACTTGGCCATGTCGCCCAATTGGATCCAATCCAAAATGGATAAAAAGATTATACATATTCTATATTCTATTCATTTTTTTTTTTTATCTTGAATCCCGTCGGTCGTACTTATCCTAAAAAATGGATTTTCGGTCACAGGCTGAAAAATTCAGGGCAAATTGGAACTATTAACCATTTACTTTGAATTAGCGAACGGGTCTTTCATTTTTATATCAAATGAAATTTTGTTTCCTTAATGGCATAAGAAAAACAAATTGATTTATGACTAATGAGTATCCATTATTTTCAATAATAAATATTTTTCAATTTCAATTATAACAACATATATGTGTATATGTAAACCCCAGAACAGAAATTGTTCTTACCCAGATACCGAGCCGGGTCTCGCTCTTATGCGCATATCCCGATTAAAGAATCATCGTCCTTGAATTTTGCATTGAATATTTTGAATATAAACTAGGAATTCCGTGAATTCTTTTTTGCAATGAAATTAAATTGAGTGTGCTAAAAAAAAAAGGAAACTCTATACTACTTCTGCTTATTCTGTCTTTATCTCATTCATAGAATGGAGATTAAATCCTGAATCCTTTTTTTGTATCCAATCCTATGGTAATATCATAATAATAGGTAGAAATTGGATCCATTTTGATATTCTATACAAGACTCCATAAGTGTAAGTGACAGAATTTTAGGAATTTTTTATCAATTTTTCTATTTGTACTTGTCGCAAATTCGAACTTGCGTCGAAAAGGCTCTTTATTCCTCCACCTCGTCTCCGTTCATACGTATGAAATACATATATAGGGCTGGTTAAAATTTCATGTGATTCAGTAAACAAAATATACATTCCATCATTGCGAGATCGATCCGTCCGGTTCGATGAATAGTGATGAGCCCATAATGGGATTTTTCAATAAATAAATAGGAAACTTAAGATTAAGATGCTCCGGAATGGAAATGAGGGAATGTCCACAATACCTGGATTTAGTCAGATACAATTTGAGGGATTTTGTAGGTTCATTAATCGGGGCTTGACAGAAGAATTTCATAAGTTTCCAAAAATGGAAGATAGAGATCAAGAAATGGAATTTCAATTATTTGTGGAAAGATATCAATTGGTGGAGCCCTTGATAACAGAAAGAGATGCTGTGTATGAATCGCTCACATATTCTTCTGAATTATATGTACCCGCGGGATTAATTTGGAAAACCGGTAGAGATATGCAACAACAAACTGTTTTTATTGGAAACATTCCTTTAATGAATTCTCTGGGAACCTCTATAGTAAATGGAATATACAGAATTGTGATCAATCAAATATTGCAAAGCCCGGGTATTTACTACCGTTCAGAATTGGATCATAACGGAATTTCTGTCTATACCAGCACTATAATATCAGATTGGGGAGGAAGATCGGAATTAGAGATTGATAAAAGAACAAGGATATGGGCACGTGTAAGTAGGAAACAAA